GGATGCCCTACTGCGTTACAAAATTTCGCTTTAGCCAATGATCCAATCAGAGGAATAATTGGAACTATTGTATCGAGTTTATTGGGAGCATTATTTAGTAGAAATGAATTTTCTAGCATTTGATTCCGCACCACTGCAGGATTTCGTCGAACACTTGAAAAGTAACTCAAAAAATCGAGGGAATGCTTGGATAATTGGTTTATACGGATACTTGCCGCGTGAGACCATACATCAAAATGACATTGCCATAAATTGACAAGGTAAGATTTCCATTTATTCATTAGAAGAGGTGTGTCTTTGGAAGCCAGAATTGATTTTCCTTGATATCTAACATAATGCATGAAAGGATCCTTGAGAAAGCATGGGATGACCGGAAAATCATTAGCAAAGACTTCGGCAAAATGTTCTATTTTTCTATATAAACAGAGTCGTTCAAAAAGGAATCCAGAAGATGTTAATCGTAAATGAGAAGATTGGTTACGGAGAAAAAGGAAGATGGATTCGTATTCACATATATAAGAATTATATAGGAATAAAAAAAATCTCGGATTACTTTTTGAAAAAATGGAAATAGATTTATTTGTAATAATAAGACTGTTACAATTAGAATACTCATGAAGAAAGAACCGCAATAAATGCAAATAAGAAGCATCTTTCACCCGGTAACGAAGGGTTTGAACCAATATTTCCAGATGGGCAGGGTAGGGTATTAGTATATCCGCCGAATAATTTAAATGTGGGAACTTTTCCTCTAAAAAGGGAAATATTGAATGAATGGATCGTAAATTGTAAAATCTTACGATTTCTGCCCCTTCTAAAGAAGATATTAATCGTAGATAAAATGGAATTTCCACAATGATTGCAAATCCTTCTGATAGAATTTTAGAATGCAAATTCTTGTTGTACCCAAAAAATGGATTTTGTTTAGAATCATTAGCAGAAATTATCAAATAATTCTGTTGATACATTGTAGTAATTAAGCGTTTTACAATCAGTAAACTAGATTTATTATCATAACCTATATTTTCCAACAACATGTATCTATTTAAACCATGACCATGAGCAAGTGCATAACTATATTCCCGAAAGATAAGTGGGTATAGGAAGTCATGTTGCCGAAATCTATCGAGTTCTAAATATCCTTGAAATTCCTCCATTTAAAATTAGATGGGGATAAGGGATTTCTTTTGGGTTATTAAATGACACATAGTACGATACAGTCAAAACAGGATATTATAGTAAGAAATAAATAGATATATACCCCGGAACCAGATAAGACTGATCGACGGACTCTTTAGCCTCTCCTTTTCCATCTAATTTAATTGGTTTATGTTCATTCGAGGATAACAAGATGGTTAGAAATCCTTTATTTGTTCAACCCAATCGCTCTTTTGATTTTGGAAAAAAAAGGATTTTTATCTTTATCAATAGACTGCTTTTTCTACACATTTACCCCCACACTCTAATGGAGAATAGCTACTAATAATTAGGATTTAAAAAAAAATCGATGATCCACTTATGGGAAAAGCATTTCCCGCATCAAGGACTAATCTATTTTTAACGTTTAATTAGATCGGGTAATCGTTCAAATTAAGAACAGAAGCTCGTTTCTTTTTTTTTGTTTACCTATAATTGGAGCCATAGGGCTCTATCCATTTATTCACTTAACCCAAAATTTCATTTTATTTTTTTTTCGTCAAGAATTTAAACAAAGTTTTGAACCGATCCGCTAAGAATAAAATATTCTCGGAATTCCACATTGATACGACATGCTGCTTTTTCCATTCATTCCTTTGAGGATCAGTCGCGGTTTTACAAGCTCTAGAGAGAGTATCGACGAAGACGTTGCTTCATACAAATGTGTAAAAATTGCCAGTCGCACTTAAAAGCCGAGTACTCTACCGTTGAGTTAGCAACCCCCCCCCCCCCAAAAAAAAAATGTGTAGATCCAATCGGAATAAAAAATTAGATTTAATTGCACACCGAAATCCAAATAGTAAAATAGCAAAAACATTGCTAATCGATTCTGAACATAAAAAAAATAATGAACATATTAGATGCAAATACACTGACTTCTAAAATAAGAATCTAGATTAAGATAAGGATATGGATTAAGTCAAAATTGATGTACTACCACGGATTTAGTTCGTATCTTATCCATTATTATCTTATCCGTTTTTTTTTTCAATAAAATAAATAAATAATAAATAAATAAAGGCTTCTCGTATCCCAGCAAATCCGACGAATCCGTCGTTTAAATAAAGTAAAATAAAAAAACCAAGTCCATAGATGGAACAGAGGGAAATAGATACATTTATTCATGATCGGATTATATTTGTTTGATACACTGTTGTCAATATGAATGTAAATCTTAAGAAAAGAACACAATGTGGAGAACCATAAATTAAAATAAAAAAAAATTAAATATTGAATTAATATAATAAAATATAAATTATACAAATAAAGAAAAACTAATGACTTGTATTGAATTGGCACTAACTATATATGGATAATAAACATGGATACAAAAGGATGTAAGCGTAAGAATCAATATTCGTAGCAAAGTATCGCAATGCTTGGGTTTACTTAATCCATATAAGTAAAAAAAAAAGAAATCTTAAATCCCATTTGTTTTTTTTTTTTATTTATTTGTTCATAACATAAAAAAAGTGAAAGTTTCAACTAAAAAACAACTAGTATTGAATTAGCAATAATGTAAATATTTTGGATTTCTAAATCCAACTACTTCGGTTATTCATTTGATCTTTTTTCATCTGTCTTAAATTAAATGAATTTCTATCACTAAAATAAAAATAAATTTTTGTCGTTATAGAAGACGACATTTTTTAGTAGTAGACATTTTTTGGTAGTAATAATAAATAGGTATGAATAGAACAAAAGAGGGGGGGCGGTAGTATATAAAAGGTTATACAAAGTTATATAAGCCCCCTCTTTTGTTCTATTCATTAATTGAATTTAATCTGTTGATTAAGGCAAAGTTCCATAAAAACTCCCGCCTTCTTCGAAATATCATGAACAGTTCCCGTAGGTTGAGCGCCCCTTTCAAGTAAATATAGAATAGCAGGAACATTTAAATAGGTTTGATTCTTTAGCGGATCATAAAAGCCCACTTTCCGAAGAGCTCTTCCTTCTCTTCGGCATCGAGCATCAATTGCAACGATTCGATAAACCACCCATTGGGATAGATGTAGATGAATAATACCCCCCCTAGAAACGTATAAGAGGTTTTCTCCTCATACGGCTCAAGAAAATTCGAAATTATGTCTATGGATCGAATTTGAAATTTTTAATTAGTAATGTCAAATGGATCCATAAAATAATCAAATCAATTAAATATGAGTTAAGTACTTTTTAGTATTCCTTATTATTATCCGAAAAATAAAATCATTTGTATTCGCATCCTCATAACTCAAGTTGGATAACTCGCTAATAACCCAAGGAAACCCTTTACTTTAGGTATTTCGTTTATTGAGCGATCTCTAACCACGCACCTTTTTTTGTCTTTAGAATCTATTTTGATTCTTAATTAGAATCTATTTATTGAGACAACTGAAAGTGGTATTTCCTTGTTCCAGGATTCTTTATCGTTTCTTTGAATCATTGGGTTTAGACATTACTTCGGTGATTTTTAATCGTTTCAAAAAACGTCAGCAACATACCCTTTTTGTGATTTCTTTTTATCAAAAAATCATACAAATGGTCGATTTGATTCCTGCGCGATACACTTTTAATCGAAAGAGTTTTACCAATTCCAAGGGGTTTTACTTATAAATTTGAAAATTGGATCCTTTCGATTTTTATATGGAAAATATACTTACGAAGCTGTTTCAACTTATTAATTAACACTAACCCTAGATCCGCTCCCTTAAAAAATGAATCAATACTTTTTTTTACTCGAGCTCCATTAAGATCATGTACTATTTACATCCCAACCCCCGACCTCAAAAAGGAGGGTTCTAGTGAAACAGAACAAACGATGTCGAGCCAAGAGCACCCTCATTCCTATCTAATTAATATAAAAATAAAACTAATTAATATAAAAATAAAATGATGGATGTAAGAATCCACAAACGACCATATCCCTCAAGTCGCACGTTGCTTTTTACCACATCGTTTTAAACGAAGTTTTACCATAACATTTCCTAGTAGGTTGCTGTAAACAGTATGTAATTGATTCCATTATGGACTCATGAATAATCATCGGTTCGTTCGGTACATAGTAATCCATACTTTTATGAATGGGTAATTTCTCAAGAAGTATCAGCACGAATTAAATTGAACCCCATATAATATATAATATATAGAAATATAATAAATATTTTTTTAATATATTATTTTTTCTTTAGAATTATAATCTAAATATAAATATTAGAATATAAAAAAATTGAACTAATAAATAACACAAATAAGTTTTTTTTTAATCTGCATCTTGAGGTGACTTGCTAAAATAGATTCACCAATTTCACACTTCTTCGAGTACCAAGGACTCATAAGACATTATTCAAAATATTTAATTGATTGAAAAATTTCCTATTTCACTATCATTACATTATTTGAATAAGGCTTTACAGTAAAAATCGCATTTTGATAATAATAGAGAAAAATTCATATTCGGATTAAACCATAAAAAAAATGTAAATTCTTTTTGTTTTTCACGAGGTGGTGGATAAAGACTGATAGAATAGAGGCTTTGGGTTGTTATTCTTTTTGATAAATCATAATTAAAAGAGGATCCCCATACCTATCAGGTAGACTAAACAAATATCTTTGAAAGTAATTAGAAACATTCTATGTTAAAGGGTAAAGTTAAATATTTAAAATTTAGGGATAACAAATCTATTGTCACAAAACTCAATTGAAATAAAATAAAGTTTTCAATGAATCAATGAAATAGAAGAAATAGAACGATAACAATACATATATATAAGTCTTCGCTCCCTTTCTGCGTAGTTTATTTGACTTGGAGTCAATAATCCGGCTGCAATTATTTCCTAAGGAAAAGCGACTAAGATGTATGAATACACTTTGTCTCAATTGGTACATATCATATATTTACAATTTTTCATAAAAAAAAACACAAAATACTTAAAAACGGGGTTCAAAGAAAAGACATATGTTACGTATGTAACTTGATTTTTTTTTAATGAAATTCAGACAGCCGCATATATTGAAATTGGTATTTTACATTGACGTTTAACTCCTATCTACTGCGTCAATTCTATGAATATGATGAATCCTAAATAAAAAAAGAATCCTATTAGAGTGTTCCAGACTATTACTATTTTGTATAAATGTAAATTAAAACAAGTACAGATTAAATCATGGCTCGTATTTTTATTTTATGAAGAACTAACTTATTAAATAGAAATATGATTTAATCTATGCTCCCCTCTTACCTGTATACAAATAGATTCAATTACATCTGTGTGTTATTTGAACACGATTCGATTTTTTATTTTTGAAAAAGATATAATTCATATAAGAATCAATCATTATAGGAAAGCAAAATCAGATTATAACCAATCTTATTCTACTCTTAAAAAAAAAAATAAGGTTGTTTAAAAAAGGGCAATCTTTCTTTTATTCTGATATAAAATAGAAAATCTATATTCTGATATGATATATATAATATAATAGGTATGCTCTGGGACGGAAGGATTCGAACCTCCGAATACCGGGACCAAAACCCGTTGCCTTACCACTTGGCCACGCCCCATTTTTGATTTCTATTCGACATTAATAAAGACTAATATTGATAGTAGTTCTTCGTCAATTCTAGTCCAAATCTATATAGAATAGATTAGAGTGTTGCTAGGATTTTGAGACATTTAGATAGAGAATTAAACGACATTTATTGATCATTACATACAATTCAATTAAGATATTGTATGAAAGTATGGTTTTGTCTATTCTCTTTTTATTTGAGAATTGAAGGATTTTTGATTGGGTTAATTAAAAAAAAAAAATAAGATTATAATAACTCATATTAAGAACTCATCATATTAATAACTCAATCAAAATAAATACAATTATCTTCAAGAACAAAGAAAAAAATGTTTGTTATGCTTAATATCTTTAGTTTGATCTGTATTTGTCTTAATTCTGCTCTTTCTTCAAGTAGTTTTTTCTTCTCAAAATTGCCCGAGGCTTATGCTTTTTTGAATCCAATCGTAGATTTTATGCCAGTAATACCTTTGCTCTTTTTTCTCTTAGCTTTTGTTTGGCAAGCTGCTGTAAGTTTTCGATGAGATCTTTAATACGGTCCTAGAAAAATTCATGATTTATTCTTAAAAAAAAATTCTAACAATTCATAAGATCAGATAAGTCTTATAGTATAACCCTTCGATTCAAATAATGAAATTCTTGGATCGCCACAATAAGTCTGGGCTCCCCCCAGTTACTCATTCGGACCCTTTTTTACAGTGAAAGAACCTAGTAGATTCCTCCGCAATATCTAATTGCGGGTATGAAAAAGCTTTTGGTAATGAAAGACTTGACTCTTATTACAAATGAATTTCTGAAAATTATTTTTTATTTCTATAGATTTAGAAAAAGAATTTCGTGGTGTCAAAATAAGGTATGTGGTATAAAAATGGAGAATCTATTATCTTTTTTTCCAAAAAAAATGATCTTGGAGATTGTGTAATGCTTACTCTTAAACTATTTGTTTACACAGTAGTGGTATTCTTTGTTTCTCTCTTTATCTTCGGATTCCTATCTAATGATCCAGGACGGAATCCTGGACGTGAAGAGTGAAGAATAAAAAATAACAATAAAGTTTCTGTTTTCCTTGCTTGATTTTAAAATGTTCTTAGGATTTTATTTATTCCACATTTTTAACTATTAATTAAAATGAAATAAAAAAAAAGACTCGTTGAAAGAGAAATTGAAAGATAAAGAAAAAATACCAAGTCATCCACTAAAGCGGAAAGAGAGGGATTCGAACCCTCGGTACGAAAAACCCGTACAACGGATTAGCAATCCGACGCTTTAGTCCACTCAGCCATCTCCCCAAATTGAAATAAAAAGGATAATTACTAGATTATATTACACAAAAACAGTAAGGCTTGAAAAAGGGCCCTCTCTTTATACCTCTTTATTATTCAGTATATAATTATTATATAGATATCTAATTATAGAGACATAGAAAAATAGAAAAAACAATATAGAAAATAAAAATCAGTGATTTCATTTAGGTAAAGTAAGGGCTCGAAAGCGATATCTCAACTCCACTATTCCAATGAATATAAATTTAGATATATAACCACCCAATGCCCCAAGAATATTATATATTATATAAACTATAAATTATATAGCAATGAATTTCTTATATAAAAAAATTATAGAATTAATAAATAGTAAATAGAAAGTAATAATAAATATATAAATTAAAATTAAATAAATAATAAAAAAAGAGTACCTCTTTGCTTTCGTCTGCAAGATCCTTTTTTACTTTTACTTCCACAGCCCGGCCCCCGGTCCTGACCGGGCCGGGTCTTTCGTTTTTGTTCCAATGAATCATAGAAAAAATGATTTATTTGATTTGAAAAAAAAAAATGATTAATGATTGTTGTTGTTTCAAGAACAATCATAATAAAGGCAATTTCTATTCCTATCATACAGAATAGAATCCGAGTGTCATTTCTTAATTATTTTATTCTTGCACAATTTATGTTATGGCATACGCCTTTTTTTTTATCGAGACGTATCCATCTCATTTAAATAACTAAAAAAGCGTGTTTTTTTAGTTATTTAAATAAATCCTCTTTCCCCAATCCCATTAGTCTCCTTGGCCAAAGCATATCAACGCTCTAATTTTCATGATTCTTTTCTGATCCTATCGTCTTAATTATGACCCATTTTTTTGTTCGACAAAAGATCCATTTATATACAATAATCACATTGTAGCGGGTATAGTTTAGTGGTAAAAGTGCGATTCGTTCTATTAATCCCTTAAATGGTTAAGGGGTCCTTCGGTTTAATTACTATTCCGATCAAAAACTTTATTTCTTAAAAGGATTTAATCCTTTACCTCTCAATGAAAGATTCGAGGAAGAATAGACATTCTCGTGATTTGTATCCAAAAGAGTCAATTAGAAATTGGAAAAAACAAAATTGGATTATGAAATTACGAAACATAATTGGTTTTTGAATTGGATCAATATTTCCAATTGAATAAGTATGAGTAAAGGGTCCATGGATAAATAGAGAAGGGAGTATTTCTAATCGTAACTAAATCTTCAATTTATGATTTGTATAAAAGAGATTGAAGCAAAACAGCTATTAACTAATGGCTTTGGTTTACTAGAGACATCGACATATTATATTGTTTTAGCTCGGTGGAAACAAAATCCTTTTCCTAAGGATTCTTTCAAATAGAAATAGAGAACGAAGTAACTAGAAGGGTGGTTCTAACCCCCCCTGTTCTATAGGGATCATCTATAAAGCGGGTTTTGTTTTGAATGCATTCAAACAGAAAAGCTGACATAGATGTTATGGGCCGAAATTTCTTTTCTTTTTTTTTGTAATTTAGTTCACATCTGACATATGTGAAATTTGTCCATCTTTCATAAAGGAGCCGAATGAAACCAAAGTTTCACGTTCGGTTTTGAATTAGAGACGTTAAAAACGATGACTCAACGTCGACTATAACCCCTAGCCTTCCAAGCTAACGATGCGGGTTCGATTCCCGCTACCCGCTTATATCTCTATATTATATATATTAATTTATTCTCTATATTTCTAAAATTCTATATTCTATTTAGAATATGTTTAATAGTAAAAGTTATAGTTTTTATCTATTATAAAATATTATATTATTTAAATTCTATATTAAATAATCTATAATATAGAGGATCTAATTATAATTATTCATGTAATGAATCTAATTTAATGTAATTATTAATATAATGATAATGAATGTATCATTGAATTGAATGCGCAATTCCTGGAATTCTCTCAATGGTCTTTTTTCTGACCAAGAGATGTGAAAACAAAACTAAGAAAAAAGCGTCCATTGTCTAATGGATAGGACAGAGGTCTTCTAAACCTTTAGTATAGGTTCAAATCCTATTGGACGCGACGGATTTCCATATATTTCTTTTCTACTAACTAGGTATTTTGAATGATTTGAACAAGAGACCCTTATATTTATTTATATATTTATTTTTATTTATATATTTATTCTTAATAATAATTTTTTATTACTATAAAATTATTAATATAAAAAATATATAATAAAATAAAAGATTAGATTATAGAAATAATTATTTCTATAAAATTAGAAAGTTATTTAAAGGAATTTCTTTATACCTGTTCCTGAAGTAGAAAGCGTTCCATTTGTTCTTGAATAGCGTCTTTCAAAAGGGCTTCCGCTTCCTCATTGAATATCTTGGTAGAAGATATTATTTCTTGGAACTGCGGTTTATTCGTTTTTAAATAAGTCCGTAACTCAACGAGAAATTTCTTTACCTGTCCAATTTCTAATGAATCAAGATAACCATTCGTTCCAGTATAAATAGTCATTACCTGTTCTTCCACCGTGAGAGGGGATGATTGAGATTGTTTGAGCAACTCGCGTAATCGTTGACCTCTTGCCAATTGATTCTGAGTAGCTTTATCGAGATCAGACGCGAATTGTGCAAAGGCTTCTAATTCTGCGAATTGTGCCAATTCTAATTTTAGTTTGCCGGCTACTTGTTTCATGGCTTTAATTTGAGCGGCAGATCCTACTCTGGAGACGGAAATCCCCACGTTAATGGCAGGTCTGATTCCAGCATTGAATAAATCGGCGGATAAGAAAATTTGGCCATCTGTAATTGAGATTACATTAGTAGGAATATAAGCTGAAACATCTCCCGATTGGGTCTCAACTATTGGTAAAGCAGTCATACTTCCTTCACCTAAACGCGAACCTGATTTAGCGGCTCTTTCCAAAAGTCGTGAATGCAAATAAAAAACATCTCCTGGATAAGCTTCG